GTCCTTGTAGCTTAAACAAAGCATAACACTGAAGATGTTAAGACGGCTGCCAAACACACCCAAGGACAAAAGACTTAGTCCTAACCTTACCGTTAGTTTTTGCCAGATTTATACATGCAAGTATCCGCACCCCAGTGCAAATGCCCCCAGCATCTCAACTTAGATCTTTAGGAGCAGGAATAAGGCTCACACAACTGTAGCCCAAGACACCTTGCCCCGCCACACCCCCACGGGAACTCAGCAGTAATTAACATTAAGCGATGAGTGGAAACTCGACTTAGCCATGGCAAACACCAGGGTTGGTAAATCTTGTGCCAGCCACCGCGGTCATACAAGAAACCCAAATTAACCACACACGGCGTAAAGAGTGGCACCTAATTATCCTCTAACTAAGATTGAAATGCAACCAAGCTGTTATAAGCAAAAGATGTACCTAACACCCTCCCCATCAAACGATCTTAGCCACACGACCAACTTAAATCCACGAAAGCCAGGACACAAACTGGGATTAGATACCCCACTATGCCTTGCCCTAAATCTTGATGCTTACTTACCTTAGCATCCGCCTGAGTACTACGAGCATAAACGCTTAAAACTCTAAGGACTTGGCGGTACTCCAAACCCACCTAGAGGAGCCTGTCCTATAATCGATAACCCACGATACACCCAACCACCCCTCGCAAAGCAGCCTATATACCGCCGTCGCCAGCCCACCCTTACACTGAAGGACCAACAGTGAGCACAACAGAATCACCTCCCTAACAAGACAGGTCGAGGTATAGCCTATGAGGTGGAAGAGATGGGCTACATTTTCTACAATAGAAAAATCACGACAAGAAATGTGAAATCATTTCTAAAAGGTGGATTTAGCAGTAAAGCAGGATAATAAAGCCTCCTTTAAACCGGCTCTGGAGTACGTACATACCGCCCGTCACCCTCCTCACAAGCTACTCACCACACAACTCCCTAATACAAAACCAAGCTAAAGATGAGGTAAGTCGTAACAAGGTAAGTGTACCGGAAGGTGCACTTAGTTTACCAAGACGTAGCTACAAAAACAAAGCATTCAGCTTACACCTGAAAGATATCTGCTACTCACCAGATCGTCTTGAAGCCTAACTCTAGCCCAACCAACCCCACTAACCCCTTAAACTCTCAAAACAAAACATTTTAACTGACCCAGTATAGGTGATAGAAAAGTCACACCACAGGCGCTATAGAGCTTATGTACCGCAAGGGAAAGATGAAATAACAATGAAAAAATAAGCCATACAAAGCAAAGATCAATCCTTGTACCTTTTGCATCATGATCTAGCGAGCATAACCAAGCAAAACGACACTTTAAGCTTGCCCCCCCGAAACCCAAGCGAGCTACTTCCAGGCCGCTAATTACCTGAGCAAACCCGTCTCTGTTGCAAAAGAGTGGGAAGACCTGTTAGTAGAGGTGAAAAACCAACCGAGCTGGGTGATAGCTGGTTGTCTGTGAAATGAATCTAAGTTCCCCTTTGACCTTTCTACAAGGACATAACCCAATCCCCTACGAACCAAAAAAATCAAAGGTAACATAAAGGAGGTACAGCTCCTTTAAAATAGAATACACTCTTCACTAGCGGATAAATTTTTCCTCTTCTTCCATTGTAGGCCTTTAAGCAGCCATCAACAAAAAATGCGTCAAAGCTTCTCCCCTAAAAAAATTTTTAAACCCCTATGACTCCCTTACCCCTAACAGACTACTCTATCATAAATAGAAGAATCTATGCTAAAATGAGTAACTTGGTTAACCCCTCTATGGCGCAAACTTACATCCATTCCCACCCATTATTAACAAATTAGGATATACACTAACCCTAACAAGCCTTCATATCCACATTCACTGTTAACCCAACTACAGGAGCGCCCCAAAGACGATTAAAATCTGTAAAAGGAACTAGGCAAACTCAAGGCCCGACTGTTTACCAAAAACATAGCCTTCAGCAAAACAAGTATTGAAGGTGACGCCTGCCCAGTGACACTATGTTTAACGGCCGCGGTATCCTAACCGTGCAAAGGTAGCACAATCAATTGTCCCATAAATCGAGACCTGTATGAACGGCTAAACGAGGTCTTAACTGTCTCTTACAGATAATCAGTGAAACTGATCTCCCTGTGCAAAAGCAGGAATGACAACACAAGACAAGAAGACCCTGTGGAACTTTAAAATCAGCAGCCACCCTTTAACCTCAACTTACCCAACTGGGCTCACCCACCTCAAGACCATCCTGGCATGCATTTTTAGGTTGGGGCGACCTTGGAGAAAAACAAATCCTCCAAAAACAAGACCACCCCTCTTAACTAAGAACAACCAATCAACGTGCTAACAGCAACCAGACCCAATACCATTGACCAATGAACCAAGCTACCCCAGGGATAACAGCGCAATCTCCTCCAAGAGCTCCCATCGACGAGGAGGTTTACGACCTCGATGTTGGATCAGGACATCCTAGTGGTGCAGCTGCTACTAAGGGTTCGTTTGTTCAACGATTAACAGTCCTACGTGATCTGAGTTCAGACCGGAGTAATCCAGGTCGGTTTCTATCTGTGATAAACTCTTTTCAGTACGAAAGGACCAAAAGAGTGAGACCAATACCACCAACATGTCTCCGCCTATAAGTAGTGAATTCAACTAAACTACCAAAAGCTAACCCCCATCTCATTGTTCAAGAAAAGAACAGCTAGCGTGGCAGAGCTCGGCAAATGCAAAAGGCTTAAGTCCTTTTTCTCAGAGGTTCAAGTCCTCTCCCTAGCTTTTTTTCCACATGACAAATTTTACTGCTTTAGTCCACCTAATCATGTCCCTATCTTATGCACTGCCTGTTCTCATCGCTGTCGCTTTCCTAACCCTAGTTGAACGAAAAGTCCTAAGCTACATACAAGCCCGAAAAGGTCCAAACATTGTAGGACCATTCGGTCTTTTGCAGCCAATAGCAGACGGCGTAAAACTTTTTATTAAAGAACCTGTCCGCCCCTCCACTTCATCCCCCTTTCTTTTTATCATGACACCAGTGCTAGCACTCCTCTTAGCAATCACAATCTGAACCCCACTTCCCCTCCCCTTTTCTCTGTCCGATTTAAATCTAGGAGTACTCTTCTTACTAGCCCTATCAAGCTTAGCAGTATACTCAATCTTATGATCTGGCTGAGCCTCTAACTCTAAGTATGCTTTAATTGGTGCACTACGAGCAGTAGCACAAACTATCTCATATGAAGTAACACTAGCTATCATTTTATTATCAGTAATTATTTTAAGCGGAAACTATACCCTTAATACTCTCGCAACAACCCAAGAACCCCTATACCTTATCTTTGCTACCTGACCTTTAGCAATAATATGGTACATCTCAACCCTCGCTGAAACAAACCGAGCCCCATTTGACCTTACAGAAGGAGAATCCGAACTAGTATCCGGATTTAACGTAGAATATGCTGCAGGACCATTCGCACTATTTTTCCTCGCTGAGTATGCCAACATCATACTTATAAATACACTCACCTCCATTTTATTCTTCAACCCCAGCTCACTAAACCCTCCTCAAGAACTATTTCCCCTAATCTTAGCTACTAAAGCCCTGATCCTCTCCACAGGCTTCCTCTGGGTACGTGCCTCCTATCCCCGATTCCGCTACGACCAACTTATGCACCTTCTCTGAAAAAACTTCTTACCTTTAACATTAGCCCTTTGTCTCTGACACATTAGTCTTCCAATCTGCTACGCAGGTTTACCTCCCCACCTAAGGACCCGGAAATGTGCCTGAATCCAAAGGGCCACTATGATAAAGTGACTATAGAGGTACACCAACCCTCTCATTTCCTACTCTTAGAAAAACAGGAGTCGAACCTGCACAAAAGAGATCAAAACCCTTCATACTTCCCTTGTATTATTTTCTATTTAGTAGGGTCAGCTAAATAAAGCTATCGGGCCCATACCCCGAAAACGATGGTTTAACTCCTTCCCCTACTAATGAACCCCCAAGCTAAATTTCTATTTACCACAAGTTTACTTTTAGGGACTACTATCACAATCTCAAGTAATCACTGAATTATAGCATGAACTGGATTAGAAATCAACACTCTAGCCATCCTACCCCTCATCTCAAAATCTCACCATCCACGAGCCATCGAAGCTGCAACAAAATACTTCCTAGTCCAAGCAGCCGCCTCAGCACTACTCTTATTCTCCAGCATAACTAACGCATGATACACTGGACAATGAGACATCACTCAACTTACTCACCCAACATCATGCCTTCTCCTGACAACAGCCATCTCAATTAAACTAGGATTGGTACCATTCCACTTCTGATTTCCAGAAGTTCTTCAAGGTACATCCCTGACCACCGGCCTCCTACTAGCAACTGCCCTAAAATTCCCACCAACTACACTATTTATTCTCACATCACCCTCACTCAACCCTACCCTGCTGTCTCTCATAGCAATTGCATCAACAGCCCTAGGTGGCTGAGCCGGACTAAACCAAACCCAAACCCGCAAAATCCTAGCCTTTTCCTCTATCTCCCACTTAGGATGAATAACCATCATTCTCATTTATAACCCCAAACTTACTTTAATCACTTTCTACCTCTACTGCCTAATAACTATTCCTATTTTCCTTACCCTAAACACTATCAAAACCCTAAAACTAACCACGATATCAACCGCATGAACAAAAATCCCTCCAATAACTGCAACCCTCATACTTACTCTCCTATCCCTGGCAGGACTACCTCCACTAACAGGCTTTCTACCAAAATGATTAATCATCCAAGAGCTAACCAAACAAGAAATAACCTCTACAGCAACAATTATCGCCCTACTATCCTTACTTGGACTTTTCTTCTATCTACGCCTTGCTTACTGTGCCACAATCACCCTCCCTCCTAATTCCATCAACTTCATAAAACAATGACAAACTAATAAATCAACAAGCATACTTATTACAATCTTCATCACTTTATCCATCATACTGCTACCTCTCTCCCCCATGATCTTCACAACCCCCTAGAAACTTAGGATTATCAACAAACCGAAGGCCTTCAAAGCCTTAAATAAGAGTTAAACCCTCTTAGTTTCTGCTAAGGTCCGCAGGACATTAACCTGCATATTCTAAATGCAACTCAAATGCTTTAATTAAGCTAGAACCTTATCTAGACAGATGGGCTTCGATCCCATAAAACTCTAGTTAACAGCTAAATGCCCCAACCAACAGGCTTCTGCCTATAGGCCCTGGTACATATTCAATGTACATCATTGAGCTTGCAACTCAATATGAACTTCACTACAAAGCCGATAAGAAGAGGAATCAAACCTCTATAAAAAGGTCTACAGCCTAACGCCTAAACATTCAGCCATCTTACCTATGACTTTCATTAATCGATGACTATTTTCTACCAACCACAAAGACATTGGCACTCTTTATCTAATTTTCGGTGCATGAGCCGGAATAATTGGCACTGCCTTAAGCCTCCTAATCCGAGCTGAACTCGGACAACCAGGAACTCTGCTTGGAGACGACCAAATTTATAACGTAATCGTCACTGCACATGCATTCGTCATAATTTTCTTCATAGTTATACCCATCATAATTGGCGGATTCGGTAACTGATTAGTCCCCCTAATAATCGGAGCCCCCGACATAGCATTCCCACGAATAAACAACATAAGCTTTTGACTCCTCCCACCCTCTTTCCTCCTTCTCCTTGCTTCCTCCACAGTAGAAGCAGGAGCAGGAACAGGATGGACAGTGTATCCCCCACTAGCCGGCAACCTAGCCCACGCTGGAGCCTCAGTAGATCTAGCCATCTTTTCCCTCCACCTAGCAGGTGTTTCCTCCATCTTAGGAGCCATCAACTTTATCACAACCGCAATCAACATAAAACCCCCAGCATTATCACAATACCAAACCCCTCTATTTGTTTGATCCGTTCTTATCACTGCCGTACTACTACTCCTATCTCTCCCAGTCCTTGCCGCAGGCATCACAATGCTACTCACAGACCGTAACCTAAACACAACATTCTTTGACCCAGCCGGAGGAGGGGACCCAATCCTATACCAACACTTATTCTGATTCTTTGGCCACCCAGAAGTTTACATCCTTATCCTTCCAGGATTTGGAATTATCTCCCACGTAGTCGCATATTATGCCGGCAAAAAAGAACCATTCGGTTACATAGGCATAGTATGAGCCATACTCTCAATTGGATTCCTAGGGTTTATCGTCTGAGCCCACCACATATTTACAGTCGGCATAGACGTAGACACCCGAGCCTATTTTACATCAGCCACAATAATCATCGCCATCCCAACAGGTATTAAAGTCTTTAGCTGACTAGCCACCCTACATGGAGGAACAATTAAATGAGACCCTCCAATACTCTGAGCCCTAGGCTTCATTTTTCTATTTACTATTGGAGGCCTAACAGGCATCGTGCTAGCTAACTCTTCACTAGATATTGCTCTACACGACACTTACTACGTAGTTGCACACTTTCACTATGTCCTATCCATAGGAGCAGTATTTGCTATCCTAGCAGGCTTCACTCACTGATTCCCATTACTCACTGGATACACCCTTCACCCTACATGAGCTAAAGCCCACTTCGGAGTAATATTCACAGGAGTAAACCTAACCTTCTTCCCTCAACACTTCCTAGGTTTAGCCGGCATACCTCGACGATACTCCGACTACCCAGACGCTTACACTCTATGAAACACCCTCTCCTCTATCGGCTCTCTCATCTCTATAACTGCAGTTATTATACTAATATTTATCATCTGAGAAGCTTTCGCATCCAAACGTAAAATCTTACAGCCAGAACTAACCAGCACCAACATCGAATGAATCCACGGCTGCCCACCTCCCTATCATACTTTCGAAGAACCAGCCTTCGTCCAAATCCAAGAAAGGAAGGAATCGAACCCTCATAAGATGGTTTCAAGCCAACCGCATTAAGCCACTCATGCTTCTTTCTTATGGGCTGTTAGTAAAAATTATTACATAGTCTTGTCAAGACTAAATCACAGGTGAAAACCCAGTACACCCCATCTCAACATATGGCCAACCACTCACAACTCGGTTTCCAAGACGCCTCATCACCCATCATAGAAGAACTAGTAGAATTCCATGACCACGCCCTTATAGTAGCACTAGCCATCTGCAGCTTAGTCCTATACCTCTTAACCTTAATGCTTTTAGAAAAATTATCCTCCAACACCGTCGATGCCCAAGAAGTCGAACTTATCTGAACAATCCTACCTGCCATCGTACTAATTATACTCGCCCTACCATCTCTCCAAATCCTCTACATAATAGACGAAATTGACGAACCCGACCTAACCTTAAAAGCTATCGGCCATCAATGATACTGATCATACGAATACACAGACTTCAAAGACTTGTCATTCGACTCCTACATACTACCAACAACAGAACTCCCCCTAGGCAACTTCCGCCTCCTAGAAGTAGACCACCGTATTGTTGTGCCAATAGAATCACCAATTCGAGTAATCGTCACCGCTGACGACGTCCTCCATTCTTGAGCCATTCCCAGCCTAGGCGTAAAAACAGATGCAATCCCAGGACGACTAAACCAAACCTCCTTTATCACCACTCGACCAGGTATCTTCTACGGCCAATGCTCAGAAATTTGCGGCGCCAACCACAGCTTTATACCAATCGTACTAGAATCTACTCCCCTAAACCACTTCGAAAACTGATCCTCACTCCTATCATCCTAATCATTAAGAAGCTATGCACCAGCACTAGCCTTTTAAGCTAGAAAAAGAGGGCTACACACCCTCCTTAATGATATGCCACAACTAAACCCTAGCCCATGATTCTTCATCATACTAATCTCCTGACTTGCCTTCTCACTTGTTATACAACCTAAACTCCTATCTTTCATATCTACCAACCCTCCATCTAACAAAGCCACCCACATCACAAAAACCCCCTCCTGAAACTGACCATGAACCTAAGCTTCTTTGACCAATTCATAAGCCCATCACTCCTAGGAATCCCACTCATCCTCATTTCAACATTATTCCCAACCCTACTATTTCCTTCACCCAACAACCAATGGATCTCAAATCGCCTTTCAACCCTCCAACTCTGATTCCTTCACATAACCACAAAACAACTACTCACCCCCCTCAACAAAAAAGGACACAAATGAGCCTTAATCTTCACATCGCTAATAACCTTCCTCCTTACAATCAATCTCTTAGGCCTCCTGCCATACACTTTCACTCCCACCACCCAACTATCAATGAATATAGCCTTAGCATTCCCTCTCTGACTAGCTACTCTACTCACAGGCCTACGAAACCAACCATCAGCATCTCTAGGTCACCTCCTGCCAGAAGGCACCCCCACACCCCTAATCCCTGCCCTTATCCTAATCGAAACAACCAGCCTGCTCATTCGTCCCCTAGCCCTGGGAGTCCGCCTAACAGCCAACTTAACTGCAGGCCACTTACTCATCCAACTTATTTCTACAGCCACCACCGCCCTACTCCCTCTCATACCAGCAGTATCCATACTAACCACATCTATCCTCCTTCTACTAACCCTCTTAGAGGTAGCAGTTGCCATAATCCAAGCCTACGTATTTGTCCTTCTACTGACCCTATACCTTCAAGAAAACATCTAACATCTTCAATGGCTCACCAAGCACACTCCTTTCATATAGTAAATCCAAGCCCATGACCTATTCTCGGAGCAGCCGCTGCCCTACTAACAACCTCAGGACTCACCATATGATTCCACTATAACTCTCCCCAACTCTTAACCATTGGCCTACTTACCATACTACTAGTTATACTCCAATGATGACGAGACATTGTACGTGAAAGCACATTTCAAGGCCATCATACACCCACCGTTCAAAAAGGCTTACGATACGGAATAATTTTATTTATCACATCAGAAGCCTTCTTTTTCCTAGGATTCTTTTGAGCATTTTTCCACTCCAGCTTAGCCCCCACCCCAGAGCTAGGAGGACAATGACCTCCAACAGGAATCAATCCCCTCAATCCAATAGAAGTCCCCCTACTTAACACAGCTATTCTTCTAGCGTCAGGCGTAACTATTACATGAGCTCACCACAGCATTACAGAAAACAACCGAAAACAAGCAATTCAAGCCCTATTCATAACAGTCCTCCTAGGCCTCTACTTCACAGCCTTACAGGCCACAGAATACTACGAAGCCCCCTTTTCAATCGCTGATGGAGTTTACGGCTCAACCTTCTTTGTTGCTACTGGATTCCACGGACTCCATGTAATCATCGGATCTACCTTCCTATTAATCTGCCTTCTCCGACTAATCAAATTCCACTTCACACCAAACCACCATTTTGGGTTCGAAGCAGCAGCCTGATACTGGCATTTCGTTGACGTCATCTGACTTTTCCTCTACATAACAATCTACTGATGAGGATCCTGCTCTTCTAGTATATCCATTACAATTGACTTCCAATCTCTAGAATCTGGCTAAATCCCAGAGAAGAGCAATTAACATAATTCTATTTACACTTACATTATCTTCATCATTAAGCATCATCCTAATCTTCTTAAACTTCTGACTAGCCCAAACAAACCCTGACTCAGAAAAACTCTCCCCCTACGAATGTGGCTTCGACCCCCTAGGATCTGCTCGACTCCCATTCTCCATCCGCTTCTTCCTAATCGCCATCCTATTCCTCCTGTTCGACCTAGAAATCGCCCTCTTATTACCCCTCCCATGAGCCACCCAACTTCAATTTCCCCTCACTACTTTAACATGATCCTCTACCATTATTCTCCTTCTCACATTAGGCCTAGTATATGAATGAACTCAAGGAGGCTTAGAATGAGCAGAATAACAACAGAAAGTTAGTCTAACAAAGACAGTTGATTTCGACTCAACAAATCATAGCCCACCCCTATGACTTTCTCTATGACCTTCCTCCACCTAAGCTTCTACTCAGCATTCACCCTAAGCAGCCTAGGCCTAGCCTTCCACCGAATCCACCTAATCTCGGCCTTACTCTGTCTAGAAAGTATGATACTATCCATGTACATAGCTCTATCTACATGACCAGCCCAAACCCAAACAACATCACCCTCCCTAACACCTATCCTAATACTAACTTTCTCCGCCTGCGAAGCAGGTATCGGTCTTGCCATCTTAGTTGCCTCCTCCCGGACCCACGGCTCAGACCACCTCCACAATCTTAACCTACTACAATGCTAAAAATTATCCTCCCAACAATCATACTCCTCCCCATAACTCTCCTATCCCCATCAAAATTCCTATGGCCCAACACCACCCTCCACAGCCTACTTATTGCCACTGCCAGCCTTCAATGACTTACCCCAACTTACTTCCCTAACAAAAACCTAACCCAATGGACTGGCATCGACTCAATATCATCCCCCCTAATAGTCCTATCTTGCTGATTACTCCCTCTCATACTAATCGCCAGTCAAAACCACACTCAACAAGAGCCCCCTACACGAAAACAAATCTTCATCACAACCATAATCATAACCCAACCCTTCATCCTACTAGCCTTCTCAGCACTAGAACTAATACTATTCTACATCGCATTTGAAGCAACCCTAATCCCCACTCTTATTCTAGTAACACGATGAGGTAGTCAACCGGAACGTCTAACTGCCGGCATCTACTTGCTATTTTACACACTAATCAGCTCTCTACCCCTGCTAGTTGCTATCCTTTATTTACACACCCAAACAGGCACCCTGCACCTAATAATAATAAAACTCTCAATCCCCCCATTAACTCTATCATGGACAAGTATCATAACCAGCTTAGCCCTTCTCCTAGCCTTCATAGTAAAAGCACCTCTATATGGCCTACACCTTTGACTTCCAAAAGCCCACGTAGAAGCACCAATCGCAGGATCAATACTACTAGCCGCACTCCTATTAAAACTAGGCGGCTACGGTATTATACGAGTCTCTATCTTACTAAGTTCCGTCTCCAACTATCTTCACTACCCATTTCTCACCCTAGCCATATGAGGCGCACTAATGACTAGCTCAATCTGCCTCCGCCAAATCGATTTAAAATCCCTCATCGCTTACTCCTCCGTAAGCCACATAGGCCTTATAATCGCCGCAGCAATAATCCAAACCCACTGATCATTTTCAGGGGCAATAATCCTAATAATCTCGCATGGACTAACCTCCTCCATACTATTCTGCTTAGCCAACACAAACTACGAACGAACACACACCCGCATCCTATTCATAACACGAGGCCTACAGCCCCTTCTCCCCATCATAGCAGCCTGATGATTACTCGCCAACCTCACAAACATAGCCCTCCCCCCTACTACCAACTTCATAGCAGAACTAACAATCATAATCACCCTCTTTAACTGATCTTCCTTCACCATTATCCTAACCGGCCTTGCAACCCTGCTAACAGCAGCCTACACCCTATCCATACTCCTCACAACCCAACGAGGAACACCCCCTACCTACATAACATCCACCCAAAATACAAACACACGAGAACACTTATTAATAATCCTCCATATCATCCCATCCCTACTCTTAATCCTTAAACCAGACCTAATCTCAGGATTATCCTCATGCAAACATAGTTTAAACCAAACATTAGACTGTGATCCTAAAAATAGAAGTTAAACTCTTCTTGCTTGCCGAGGGTGGGTTCAACCAACAAGAACTGCTAATTCTTGCATCTGAGTATAAGACCTCAGCCCCCTTGCTTTTAAAGGATAACAGTAATCCACTGGTCTTAGGAGCCACACATCTTGGTGCAAATCCAAGTAAAAGCAATGGACCTTCCAATAATTCTAAACATTTCCATACTTTTAACCTTAGCAACCCTACTCACCCCCCTCCTATCCCCACTTCTAGTTAAAAATTACAAAAACTCTCCCTCCACCATCATACAAACCGTCAAAACCTCCTTTTTAATTAGCCTAATCCCAATAACCCTATTCATTTACCTAGGCATAGAAAATATTACCTACTTCTGAGAATGAAAACTCGCTACAAACTTCAAAATCCCCCTAAACTTTAAAATAGACCAATACTCACTAATATTCTTCCCCATCGCATTATTCGTAACATGATCAATCCTACAATTCACAACATGATACATAGCATCAGAGCCCCAAATCACAAAATTTTTTTTATTCCTCTTAACATTCTTAATCGCTATGCTAACTCTCACTATCGCTAACAATATATTCCTCCTGTTCATCGGCTGAGAAGGAGTCGGAATTATATCCTTCCTACTAATCGGATGATGACACGGACGAGCAGAAGCTAACACTGCTGCTCTCCAAGCTGTACTATATAACCGTATCGGTGATATTGGCTTTATCCTATGTATAGCCTGATCTGCCACTACAATTAACTCCTGAGACATCCAACAACTATCACCCCTAAATCAAACCCCCCTCCTACCCCTCATCGGACTAATCCTAGCTGCCACAGGAAAATCCGCTCAATTTGGCCTCCACCCCTGACTTCCAGCAGCCATAGAAGGTCCCACCCCAGTCTCCGCCCTACTCCACTCTAGCACTATGGTAGTTGCTGGCATCTTCTTGCTTATCCGAACCCACCCCATACTCCACAGTAACCCTACAGCCCTTACTCTATGCCTCTGTCTAGGCGCCCTATCAACACTATTTGCTGCTACATGCGCTCTAACCCAAAACGACATCAAAAAAATCATTGCCTTCTCCACATCAAGCCAGCTAGGCCTAATAATAGTCACAATCGGACTAGACCTACCCCAACTAGCATTCCTACACATCTCAACCCATGCCTTCTTCAAAGCAATGCTATTCCTATGTTCAGGTTCCATCATCCATAATCTCAATGGAGAACAAGATATCCGAAAAATAGGAGGCCTACAAAAAACACTCCCCACAACCACCTCATGTCTCACCATCGGCAACCTAGCTCTTATAGGCACCCCTTTCCTAGCGGGATTTTACTCAAAAGACCTAATCATTGAAAGCATAAACACATCCTACCTCAACACCTGAGCCCTCTCCCTAACACTACTAGCCACATCATTCACTGCAACCTACAGCATCCGCATGTCCCTCCTAGTCCAAACAGGCTTCACCCGAACCACCCCCACTATCTTAATCAACGAAAACAATCCTGCAATTACCAACCCTATTACTCGCTTAGCCTTAGGAAGCATTACAGCTGGTTTACTAATTACCACCTACATCCTCCCCACAAAAACTCCCCCTATAACCATACCAACAACCACAAAAACTACCGCCATTATCATTACCTTACTTGGCATCCTCCTAGCACTCGAACTCTCAAAAATAACACACACCCTTATTAAGCCTAAACAAAACCCCCTACTAAACTTCTCATCAACCCTTGGATACTTTAACCCCCTAACACACCGCCTAAGCTCCACTCAACTCCTAACAACAGGACAAAAAATTGCATCCCACCTAATTGACCTATCCTGATATAAAAAAATAGGACCCGAAGGACTCGCCACCCTCCAACTCAAGGCAGCTAAAATCTCTACCACCTTACACACCGGACTAATCAAAACATACCTAATATCCTTCGCCCTATCCATCCTCATTATCCTCATTTCATCCACCCAATAGACCCAACAAACCCTAATGGCACTCAACCTCCGAAAGCATCACCCTCTCCTAAAAATAATCAACAACTCCTTAATTGACCTCCCCACCCCCTCCAACATCTCAGCTTGATGAAACTTTGGATCTCTCCTTGGCATCTGTCTTATAACTCAAATCATTACTGGCCTACTGATAGCAATACATTATACAGCAGATACCACCCTAGCCTTTTCATCAGTAGCCCATACTTGCCGAAACGTCCAATTTGGATGACTGATCCGAAACCTCCATGCAAACGGAGCCTCACTCTTCTTCATCTGCATCTATCTCCACATCGGACGAGGCCTATACTACGGCTCTTACCTATATAAAGAAACCTGAAATACAGGAGTAGTTCTACTATTAACCCTAATAGCAACAGCATTCGTAGGATACGTCCTTCCCTGAGGACAAATATCATTCTGAGGAGCAACCGTCATCACCAATTTATTCTCAGCCATCCCTTACATCGGACAAACACTCGTAGAATGAGCCTGAGGAGGTTTCTCAGTCGACAATCCTACCCTTACACGATTCTTCGCTCTCCACTTCCTTCTCCCTTTTATCATCGTAGGGTTTACACTTATCCACCTAACTTTCCTCCACGAAACTGGGTCAAACAACCCTTTAGGCATTACATCAAACTGTGACAAAATCCCATTCCATCCCTACTTCTCCTCAAAAGATATCCTAGGCTTTATAGCCATACTCCTCCCCCTCATATACCTCGCTATATTTTCCCCCAACCTTCTAGGCGACCCAGAAAATTTCACACCCGCAAACCCTCTAGTAACCCCTCCCCACATTAAACCTGAATGATATTTCTTATTCGCATACGCTATTCTACGCTCCATCCCCAACAAGCTAGGCGGAGTCTTAGCCCTCGCTGCCTCCGTCCTTGTCCTATTCTTAATCCCCTTCTTACATAAATCAAAGCAACGAACAATAACTTTCCGACCCTTCTCCCAACTCATATACTGAACCCTAGTCTCAAACCTCCTAATCCTTACATGGGTAGGAAGTCAACCAGTAGAACACCCATTCATCATCATTGGCCAATTAGCTTCACTCACCTACTTCACTATTCTCCTAATTCTGTTTCCAGCCATTGGAGCACTAGAGAACAAAATACTCAACCTCTAACATACTCTAATAGTTTATAATAAAACACTGGTCTTGTAAACCAGAGACTGAAGACTTACCTCTTCTTAGAGTAATTAACCTAGAGTTAGCTAAGGGACCCCCCCCCTCCCCCCCCGCAGAGTAATGCGTATTTTACGGTATGTATTACTTTGCATTACATTATTTACCCCATTAGACATGTCATGTAGTTAGGAATATTCCACATCACATCCACGCCAGAAAGACAAGATTTCTCACATGAAAGGTCATTTTTTGGCACTTTTACACTACCACCACAGGGACATGGCCTCCTATGGTATAGGAGAAAATTCACTAGATCAGACTAAAACCTAACCTTGTTAGCTTATACTTGAGGGAAACCTTCAAGAATACGAGAGGGTCCCACCACCCACAAACCATGATTTTAAGGCTACGTCTCTAATTAACCTTGCTCTTACTCTAACCAAGAAGTACTGGGTTATTTATTAGTCGTACCCCTCACGAGAAACCAGCAACCCGGTGTTAGTAATGTTTATCACGACCAGCTTCAGGACCATTCTTTCCCCCTAAACCCTCGCCCATCTTGCTCTTTTGCGCCTCTGGTTCCTCGGTCAGGGCCATCACCCGAATAATTCCGTCTTTCTTGCCCTTCACAGAAGCTAGTGGTTGGGGATGGGGCCGGAGCTCTCTAGTTCGTAATCGCGGCATTTTCCCTTTTCTAAACTTTTGGTTCTTTTTTTTTTTCTCCATCTCATTAAACCCCTCGACGCAACGGGTGCCCCCATATATGGTGGACGTGACCATCTTGTGGTGGGCGAACACTTTCGTCACCTTCGCGAACAAATTAATGATACGGTTTCAAGTGTTACTCGGTCTCATAATGTAGCCCTGATGCACTTTCATAGACTATTGGTTTGGTATCTGATCATTGTCTCTTAACAAGTGTTAGAATCATTAATGCTTGTTAGACATATTTTTACCTCGTCAATTTCACAAATTTTGCAAAAAAATTCATCACTTTTTACCTTTTCTAGAAGGGTTCCATTAAAAACTACTCATTATTTTCAAAAAATTTTTTTTATTTATTATTTTAAAAATTTTTTTCATCAAACAAACATCAACTCCCCATAAAAATCAACAAAAAAAATTTTCCATCATTCATCAATTTATTTCACACATTCACCTTCTTTCACCCCCTAATTTTCCTTATAGTATAATTTTCGTTTCCTTACACATTACATCAACCAACACAAACCTCTTAAACCCATTAATCAACTCTAATTGCACCACAACCTTCAGAAAAAAAGGAATCAAACCTTTATCACCAACTCCCAAAGCTGGTATTTTTAATTAAACTATTTCCTGACTTTACTTTTCCCCACCCTTAAACTGCCCGAATTGCCCCCCGAGATAAACCACGTACCAACTCTAACACCACAAACAAAGTCAACAACAAACTTCACCCCGCAACCAAAAACTGTCCCACCCCCCAAAAATAAAATATAGCCACTCCTCCAAAATCTAATCGAACAAAAAATTCACCTCCATTATCCACAGTCTCTACACCAGCCCATCAACACTCCGGTAAACCACAAACAAAAACTCCTACAATCACTACCAAAGCCAACCCCAACCCATACCACACAACCCGCCAATCTCCCCAGGCAACAGGAAAAGGTTCTGCCGCCAACGCCACCGAATACACAAAAACCACCAACATGCCACCCAAATAAACCAAAAACAACACCAACGACACAAAAGACAGACCCAAACTCATTAACCATCCACATCCCATGACAGATCCTAACACCAACCCAACCACACCATAGTAAGGTGAAGGATTAGACGCAACAGCCAACCCTCCTAAAACAAAACAAACACTCAAAAAAAACATGAAATATATCATACAAGTTCTTACCTAGTTTTTACCTAGGGCCCATGGCCTGAAAAACCACTGTTGTCTTTTCAACTACAAGAACCTATTTCCCAAGACAAAACTCCTCCAACCACTATAACCCTACTTAAACTAAACAACTTAAATTACCCTATTTCCCCCATCTTTTTACCTTAAACATTACAACCGCACCACATGACCCTAAACAACCTTCCACAAGCTTCTTAGCAACCCCAAACAAT